TATATAATATAACCTAAATTTATAACACTATATATCAGCATGCATTTTACTTTGTTGATATGCCAATCGAGCCTAACCTGGTTTAGGGGTTTGACAGGATTAATTAGGACTTATTCGGCATGGGGGGTAGGGGGGTTTGTCGCGCGCAAAAGGAGGGGGGAAATCTTAGAAATATGGGGATCAATAATAAAGATTATGTACTTGACAGAGAGTTATGTAATTATTTCAAGTATGTCTAAGGAAGCATTACAATATTTCTATCTAAATAAAAGACCATGTACTACCTTTCAGGACTGTTGGTAGTATGCATGAACTATGTCAAATGAAAGTGACCTAAAAAATAAAATACCACATGCCTTTAAATGAATGCCTTGGCATGGGGGGTTTGTGCTATTTGGCACTACACCAAGAGAAATGTCAGGAAATTCAAGATTTTTTTAATTACCATGTATGGACCTGAAATAGGAACCAGATGCCAGTAATAGTGCAAATTATATAACTTCCCAGGTTATGTCCTTGACCCTATCATGAATAATGTGTCTTTAGGTATAAAGGGTTGGTGATCTCTTACTACATTGGACTTTTGAGAGTCCAAAATGGTTATGTTGTCGAGAATTGTCTTATGATAGACAAATTGTGTTTTCGTTAATTTCATAATATTAATCGCTTGAGTAGGTAAATTCCTGTTATGATGATATTTAATTTAATGTATTTAAACCATTATGTAATATAATGCATAATATGTACTAAACCATAGTGCCATATTATGCATAATATGTACTAAACCATAGTGAATGTGCGAATGTCGGGGTTTGTTTGTTAGCAGAAAATAGTTTAATTTAGAATCCTAGCTTTGGGAGTTAGGGGTGGGAGTTAAAATCTCTCTTTTCTGGCACTAGGAAGGATTTTAACCTTCGGTCTCCGGATTACAAGACCGGCGCTTTGTGGCTAAGCTACTAGGGCAATTGAGGTTGAGGAGTTTGTTTTCTAGTCATCCTGCTAGGGGGCTTAGCACTAGAAATAGGGAGAAGTATAGGACGGAGGCGATTTGCCCGATGATGATGAACGGGTGCTCGACTGGTATGCCGCCAATTCAGGTTAGGATAAATACGTCTGCTACCAGGATTCAGAATAGGAATTGGGAGAGGGGGCGGAAGGTGAGTCCTTGTTGTTTGGAGGTGTGTAATAAGGGGACGACTATCAATACTAAGATAGAGAATAGTAGGGCTAATACTCCACCTAGTTTGTTGGGAATTGATCGTAGGATGGCGTATGCAAATAGGAAGTATCATTCTGGTTTAATGTGGGGCGGGGTTACTAGGGGGTTGGCGGGGGTGAAGTTTTCTGGGTCTCCTAGCAGGTTTGGTGAGAATAGGGCGAGAGATGCGAGGGCTGTAAGGAGAATTATAAATCCTAGCACGTCTTTGTAGGAGAAGTAGGGGTGGAAGGAGATTTTGTCTGCGTCGGAATTTAGACCAATTGGGTTGTTGGATCCTGTTTCGTGTAGGAACAGGGCATGTAGTAGTGTGGCTGCAATAACTACGAATGGGAGTAGGAAGTGGAATGCGAAGAATCGTGTTAGTGTTGCGTTATCTACAGAGAAGCCACCTCAAATTCATTGTACTAGAGTATCTCCTATGTAGGGCACGGCTGATAGGAGATTTGTAATTACTGTGGCACCCCAGAATGACATTTGGCCTCAGGGTAGGACGTATCCGACGAAAGCGGTTATTATAACTAACAGGAGGAGTACTACTCCAATGTTTCAGGTTTCTTTATATAGGTAAGAGCCATAGTATAGGCCTCGCCCAATGTGCAGGTAGATGCAAATGAAGAAGAAGGAGGCACCGTTGGCATGTAAGTTGCGGATAGTTCATCCGTAATTTACGTCTCGGCAAATGTGTACTACGGACGAGAAAGCGGTCGAAATGTCTGAAGTGTAGTGCATGGCTAGGAAAAGTCCTGTTAGGATCTGTGCCATAAGACATAGTAGTAGGAGGGAGCCAAAATTTCATCATGCAGAGATATTGGATGGGGCGGGGAGGTCAATTAGTGCGTCGTTGGCGATTTTGAATAGAGGGTGGGTTTTTCGGGTGACCATGGTTCTCATAGTTGAATTACAACGGTGGGTTTTCAAGTCATTAGTCCTGGTTAAAGCCCGGGTGAGAATTATGTTATATTTTCTTAATTTACTTTTGTTGAGCTTGGTGATGGGCTTGGTTGGGGTTGCTTCTAATCCTGCACCTTATTTTGCTGCTTTAGGGTTGGCTGTGGCAGCGGGGGTTGGGTGTGGAGCTTTGGTGGGCCATGGCGGGTCATTAGTTGGTTTAATATTATTTTTAATTTATTTGGGCGGAATGTTGGTGGTATTTGCGTACTCGGCAGCTTTGGCTGCTGAGCCTTTTCCGGAGACGTGGGGGGCGGGGTCTGTTAAGGTTTATGTTTTGATATATTTATTAGGGGTGGGAGTGGCGGTGTGGTGATTTTGAGGTAATTATGGGGATTATTGGGTTGTTGTAGATGAGTTTAAGGAGTTTTTTGTGGTACGGGGGGATGTTAGTGGGGTTTCTTTAATATATTCTGCTGGAGGGGGTATGTTGGTTGTGTGTGCATGAGTGTTGTTGCTGTGTCTTTTTGTAGTGTTGGAGTTGACACGGGGGTTAAGTCGTGGGGCACTTCGAGCAGTTTAGAGCATAATAAGGAGGGCAGTAATTAAGGCTGTGGAGATTAGGTAGAAGGTTAAGTAAATTTTAATAATGTTGGAGTCAATATTATCAAATATTGAGGACAAGGAGTGGTGGAAGGGGTGAAGTCCTTTGGGTCCTATTTCTATTCATTGTCGGTCAAGTTTAGTGGCTTGTTTTCCTAATACAAGGTTGAGTTTTGGGATGAGTCGGTGAATGATTGGTGGGAAGAATCCTAGTATGTTGGAGAAATTATGGAGCGTGAGGGTGGGAGTAATTTTGATTTGTTTGGAGGTTGCTGTAGCTAGGGCTAGTGCAATAATGAGGCCTGCAATTGTGACTGCTAGGGCTGCTAATTTAAGGGATAGGGGTATTGTTATGGTGGGGGTTTTTGATGGTAAGAAGTTTAAGGTGATGATAAGTCCTGCAATAATACTTCCTCAGGCAAGGCGTTCGATGGGTGCAACTACTGCGGGGTGGTTCTCGTTAATTGGGGACAAGGATGAGAATCGGGGGGAGCCCATGGTTACGAAGAAAACAACTCGGAGGCTATACACTGCAGTAAAAGATGTGGCAATTAATGTTAGGGCTAGGGCTCAGGCGTTTAAGTGAGAAGTGTTGAGAGCTTCGATAATTGCATCTTTTGAAAAGAAGCCTGCTAGGAAGGGCATCCCCGTGAGTGCAAGACTGCCGATAATGAGGCAGGAGGAGGTGAATGGTATTAGTTTGTGTAGGCCTCCTATTTTTCGGATGTCTTGTTCATCGTTTAGGCTGTGAATGATTGAGCCGGAGCATAGGAAGAGTATAGCTTTAAAAAAGGCGTGAGTGCAGATGTGTAAAAAGGCTAGTTGTGGCTGGTTTAGTCCAATGGTGACTATTATTAGGCCTAGTTGACTTGATGTTGAGAATGCTACAATTTTTTTGATGTCGTTTTGGGTTAGGGCGCAGGCGGCAGTAAACAGGGTTGTCAGGGCGCCCAGGCATAGGCAGGTGGTTAGAGCTAGTTGGTTGTTTTCTATTAGTGGATGTAATCGAATTAATAGGAAAATGCCTGCGACTACTATTGTGCTTGAGTGGAGTAGGGCTGATACTGGGGTTGGGCCTTCTATTGCTGAAGGTAGTCAGGGGTGTAGGCCGAATTGGGCGGATTTTCCTGTGGCGGCCAGAATGATGCCTATTAGGGGAAGTGTTATGTCGAATTCTTTGGCTAGTAGGAAAATTTGTGGAATTTCTCATGAGTTGAGGTTTGTTGCGATTCAGGCGATAGTAAGAATTAGGCCTACGTCTCCAACTCGGTTGTAGAGGACTGCTTGGAGGGCTGCTGTGTTAGCGTCGGCTCGGCCGTGCCATCATCCAATTAGTAGGAATGATATAATGCCAACTCCCTCTCAGCCAATAAATAATTGGAATAGGTTGTTGGCGGTAACTAGGATAATTATGGCCACTAGGAATAATAACAGGTATTTAAAGAATCGGTTTAGGTAGGGGTCGGAGTGTATGTATCATGATGCGAATTCTAGAATTGATCATGTTACGTAGAGGGCAATTGGGGTGAAGATTAGTGAGTAGTGGTCAAATTTAAAGCTGATATTAATGTCGAAGTTTATAATATTTATTCAGTTTCAAGTAGTGATGACATTTTCTGTTCCTTGGTCTAGGAAGATGGCTAGGGGGATGATGTTGATAAAAAATGCAGTGCTCACGGCGGTTTTGGCATATTTAAGGGCTCAGTCTTGATTTAGGGGTTTTGGGTTTAGTGTTATTAGAAGGGGCCAGATTAGAATAATTAGGGTCAGGAGCAGGGTAGTAGTTATAATAGTATTTACCATAGCTGCTACTTGGAGTTGCACCAAGAGTTTTTGGTTCCTAAGACCAACGGATGAACTATTATCCTTTAGAAGCTTCGAATGAGCCATGGAGTTTAACCATGGGGATGAGGATTAGCAATCCCTATTGCCTCGGGCCTCTTTCGGTGGATAAGAGGAATTTAACCTCTATTTTTAGAACCACAATCTAATGTTTTGTGTTAAACTATATCTACAGTACCATCAACCTCATATGATTTCTGGTTTTGTAATGAGGAGGATGACTGGGAGGAGATGGAGTGTTATTAATAGGTGTTCTCGTGTGTGGAAGGGTTGCAGGTTAATAATGTGATGTGGGAGTGGACCTCGTTGGGTTATTAAGAAGAGGTATAGGGAGTAGGCTGCGGTGATTAAGGTTCCTGCCCCGGTTAGGGCTAATGTTCAGGGGGATCAATTAAATATTGCTGTAATAATTACTAGTTCTCCTATCAGGTTAGGCAGTGGGGGTAAAGCTAGGTTTGCTAAATTTGAGATAAATCATCATGTGGCTGTTAGTGGAAAAATAATTTGTAGTCCGCGAGCTAAAATCATTGTTCGGCTATGGGTTCGTTCATAGGTTGTATTAGCTAGGCAGAATAGGGCGGAGGAGACTAGGCCGTGGGCAATTATTAATACTAGGGCTCCGGTAAATCCTCATGGGGTTTGAATTAGGATCCCTCCCGCTACTAGGCCTATGTGGCTGACGGATGAATAGGCGATTAATGATTTTAGGTCCGTCTGTCGTAAGCAGATAGATCCTGTTATAATTACACCTCATAGGGCTAGTACAATAATAGGGTATACTATATTTTTGGATAGGGGGTCTAGGATAACTATTATTCGTATTATGCCGTAGCCTCCAAGTTTTAGTAGGATTGCTGCTAGTACCATGGACCCTGCTACGGGGGCCTCTACGTGGGCTTTTGGTAATCACAGGTGGACGCCGTATAGTGGCATTTTCACTAGAAAGGCAATTAAACACCCCGCTCATCAGATTTTATCTCCTCAGGAGTTTGAGGTCAGGGGCTGTGAGTATTGAATAATGAGTATTGATAGAGTTCCTGTATTTTGATGTAGGAGAAGTAGGGCTACTAGTAGGGGGAGGGATCCTACTAGGGTGTAGAATAGAAAGTATGTCCCTGCGCTTAATCGTTCGGCTTGATTTCCTCAGCGGGTAATAATAATTAGGGTTGGAATGAGGGTTGCTTCAAATATTACATAGAATATGATGATCTCGGTGGCTCCAAATGCTATAATTAGGAAGGTTTGTAGTGAGGCTAGCAGGGTAATATAGGTTCGTTGGCGGCTAATGGGTTCTGTTTTGACGTGATTTTGGCTGGCAAGAATTATTAGGGGTAAGAGTCAGCAGGTGAGTACTAGCAGGGGTGTTGATAGAGGGTCTGTGCCTATGTATAGGTTGGAAGAGGTTCAACCTGTTTCTGAGGATCATTTGATTCAGCTAAGGCTGGCTAAGGCAATGATTAGGCTTTGGAGGGTTGTGGTTGTTCAAAGTCATTTGGGGGAAGAGAGCCAAATTGTGGGGAATAATATGATTGTTGGGATTAGGATTTTTAGCATTGTAGAAGATTTAGGGCTTGTAGTCGATCTGTCCCATGAGTTCGGGCTGTGGCAACTAGTAGGGCAAGTCCTGCCCCTGCTTCGCAGGCTGAGAAGGCTAACAGGAGAATTGGGGCTGCGGAAAAGGTGGTTGATTCTAGTTGTAATATTCATAGGGCTAGGGCAATGAATAGGGATAATATTATGCCTTCTAGGCATAAAAGGGCTGATAAAAGGTGAGTGCGGTGGAAGGCTAGGCCTATGAGTCCTAAGGTGAATGCTGAGGTGAAGCTGAAGTATACTGGTGTCATAAGGGGGTCGCGGATTTGAACCGCGATTTTCTGAGCCGAAATCAGAGGTCTTATATTTGGACTAACCCTCTATTCGGCTCATTCTAGGCCTCCTTGTACTCATTCATAAATTAGGCCTAGTGTTAATAGAATGAGGATGGTTGCAGCTCATAGTAAGGTATAGGTGGGGTCGGGTAGTTGATTGCCTCAGGGTAGGGGGAGTAGGAGGGCGATCTCTAGATCAAACAGGAGAAATAGGATGGCGATTAGGAAAAAACGTAAGGAGAATGGAAGGCGTGCCGATCCTAGTGGGTCAAAACCGCATTCATAGGGGGAGAGTTTTTCTGCATCTGGGTTTATTTGGGGGAGTCAGAATGATACTAGGGCTAAGATTACGGAGAGGGCCGTGGTGATGAATAAGATGGCTATGATTAAATTCATTATCTTTCCTTGGATTTTAACCAAGACTAGGTGATTGGAAGTCACTCGTACTAACTTTGAATACTAGAAAGATATGAGCCTCATCAGTAAATAGAGACATATAGGAATAATCATACTACGTCTACGAAGTGTCAGTACCAGGCGGCTGCTTCAAATCCGAAGTGGTGTTCTGATGTAAAGTGGTATTGGATTTGTCGGAGGAGGCAGATGGCGAGGAAAGTTGAACCAATAATGACGTGTAGTCCGTGGAAGCCTGTTGCTACGAAGAAGGTTGAGCCGTAGACTCCGTCGGCGATAGTGAAGGGGGCCTCATAATATTCTATGGCCTGGAGGGCGGTGAAGTAGAAGCCTAGTAGAATTGTTAGGGCAAGTGATTGGATTGCTTGTTTGCGTTCTCCTTCTATTAGGCTGTGGTGGGACCATGTCACTGTTACACCTGATGCTAGGAGTACAGCGGTGTTGAGAAGTGGCACTTCAAATGGGTCTAGTGTTATAATTCCAGTGGGGGGTCAGCATCCTCCTAGTTCAGGTGTTGGGGCTAGGCTGGAGTGATAAAAGGCTCAGAAGAAGCCAAGGAAAAAGAATACTTCTGAGGTGATGAAGAGAATTATTCCATATCGTAGGCCTTTTTGGACGGGGGGTGTGTGGTGTCCTTGGAAGGTGCCTTCCCGGATAATGTCTCGTCATCATTGGTATATGGTGAGGAGTAATAATACTAATCCTAATGATATTAGGGTTGTTGAGTGAAAATGAAATCAGATTGCTAAACCTGACGTTATTAGGAGAGCAGCTACTGCCCCAGTTAAGGGTCATGGGCTTGGATCAACCATATGATATGCGTGTGCTTGGTGGGCCATTAGACGTTTTCTTGTAAGTATAGGCTTAATAGTAAAACAAATACGTAGGCTTGAATGATAGCCACTGCTACTTCTAGCAGGGTTAGTAGTACTAGAAGAATGGCGGTAAGTGTGGCTACTGTCGTTATTATGGGGAGTAAAGTAATTGTTGCGGTTGAGATTAGTTGAATTAGCAGGTGTCCTGCCGTGAGGTTGGCTGTAAGTCGTACTCCTAGCGCAAGGGGTCGAATAAATAGGCTAATTGTCTCGATAATAATTAGGATTGGAATTAACGGGGCAGGAGTCCCTTCTGGCAGGAGATGACCTAGGGCTGCGGTGGGTTGATTTCGGAGCCCAATAATAACTGTGGCTAGTCATAGGGGCACGGCTAATCCTATATTTAGTGATAGTTGAGTTGTGGGGGTGAATGTATAGGGTAGCAGACCTAGAATATTTAATGTAAGGATAAAAATTATTAGGGAGGCTAAGATTATTGCTCATTTGTGTCCTCCTTGATTTAGGGGGGTTAATAGTTGTTGTGTAAAGGTTTTAATAAATCAGCTTTGTAAAGAGATTAATCGGTTGTTTTGGTAGCGGTTAGTGGGGGAGGGGACTAGAATTCAAGGTAGTGTAAGTGCAATGGCAATTAGGGGAATACCCAGGTGTGTGGGGCTTATGAATTGGTCAAATAGGTTTAGTGCCATGGTCAGTTTCAGGTATCTGATTTAAGTTTTTCAGTACTTAGTATTGTAATTTCGTTTGTGAAGGTGTGATTTAGAACTTTGCGGGGAATTACTGTTAGGAAAATTAGTCACGAGAATACAAGGATTGCAAATCATGGGGCGGGATTTAATTGTGGCATGTCACTAGAGGTGGTTGGGAGTCACCAATCTTTAGCTTAAAAGGCTAACGCTAGTCCCTATTTAGCTTTCCAGTGAGGTGTCTTCAAGCATGAGAGAGGATCAGTTCTCGAAGTGTTCTAGGGGGACGGCTTCTACAACGATGGGCATAAAGCTGTGGTTTGCTCCACAAATTTCAGAACATTGTCCGTAGAATACTCCGGGGCGAGAGGTAATAAAAGATGTTTGATTTAATCGTCCTGGGACAGCGTCTATTTTAATTCCTAGCGCTGGGACAGCTCAGGAGTGTAGGACGTCTTCAGCTGATACTAGAACTCGAATTGGGGATTCTATTGGAATTACTATTCGGTGGTCGGTTTCAAGAAGTCGGAATTGTCCGGGGGCCAGGTCTTGTGTTGGAATTATGTAAGAGTCAAAAGCCAGGTCTTCATAGTCTGTATATTCGTAGCTTCAGTACCATTGATGGCCCATAGCTTTTACTGTTAGGTGGGGGTCATTGACTTCGTCTATCAGATAAAGAATTCGAAGGGAGGGAAGGGCAATTAAAATGAGGATTACTGCCGGAAGGATGGTTCATACAATTTCAATTTCTTGAGAATCTAGAATATATTTGTTAGTGAGTTTAGTAGTAACTATTACGACAATAATATATAAGACTAGGGTGCTGATTAGGAAAACAATTATTAAAGCATGGTCGTGGAAGTGCAGAAGTTCTTCTATTACAGGGGAGGCCGCGTCTTGGAATCCTAGTTGTGAGGGATGTGCCATTAAGCTGTGGAGCTTAAGATACGCAGGATTTTAACCTACAATCTTGCCTCGACAAGGCAGAGTAATATTCATTTTTACTAGTATCTTATGGAAGAAAGTGACAGAGTGGTTATGTGACTGGCTTGAAACTAGTTTACGGGGGTTCGATTCCTTCCTTTCTCGTTAGTTTGTTTGCACTTGCACGAAGGCGGGTTCTTCAAATGTGTGGTATGGTGGTGGACATCCGTGCAATCATTCCACGTTTGTTGAGGTTAGTTCGACAGAAAGAACCTCTCGTTTAGCAGTAAAGGCTTCTCATAAAATGTAGAGGAATATTACAACTGCTACTAGGGACACCAGGGAGCCAATAGATGAAATAATGTTTCATAGTGAGTAGGCATCTGGGTAGTCTGAGTATCGTCGTGGCATTCCAGCTAATCCCAGGAAGTGTTGTGGGAAGAAAGTAAGATTTACACCTACAAATATTGTTCCGAAGTGAATTTTTGTTCAGGTGTCATGCATTGTGTATCCTGTGAAGAGGGGAAATCAGTGGACGAAGGCTCCCATAATAGCAAATACAGCGCCTATTGATAATACATAGTGGAAATGAGCTACTACATAATAGGTATCATGTAGTACAATGTCTAATGATGAGTTGGCTAGGACAATTCCGGTAAGTCCTCCCACTGTAAAGAGGAAAATAAAACCAAGGGCTCAGAGTAGTGGTGTTTCTCATTTAATTGAGCCCCCATGTAGGGTAGCAAGTCAGCTAAATACTTTGACTCCAGTTGGAATTGCAATAATTATTGTTGCGGATGTAAAGTATGCTCGGGTGTCTACATCTATTCCTACCGTGAATATGTGGTGAGCTCAGACGATGAAGCCTAGGAGGCCAATGGCCATTATAGCCCATACTATTCCTATGTAGCCAAATGGTTCTTTTTTGCCGGCATAATAGGCTACAATGTGTGAGATTATTCCAAATCCTGGTAAAATTAAAATGTATACTTCCGGGTGTCCGAAGAATCAGAAAAGGTGTTGATATAAAATGGGATCTCCTCCCCCCGCGGGGTCGAAGAATGTAGTATTTAGATTTCGATCTGTTAGAAGTATTGTAATGCCAGCGGCTAGTACGGGCAGGGATAGTAGTAGCAGCACTGCTGTGATTAATACAGCTCATACAAATAGAGGTGTTTGGTATTGTGAAATTGCTGGAGGTTTTATGTTAATAATAGTTGTAATAAAATTAATGGCTCCTAGAATAGATGACACCCCTGCCAAATGAAGGGAGAAAATAGTCAAATCTACGGAGGCTCCGGCGTGTGCAAGGTTTCCAGCTAGAGGTGGATAGACAGTTCATCCTGTTCCTGCTCCTGCTTCAACTCCGGATGAGGCGAGTAGTAGTAAAAAGGAGGGCGGGAGTAGTCAAAAGCTTATATTATTTATTCGGGGAAATGCTATGTCTGGTGCTCCAATTATTAGGGGGACAAGTCAGTTTCCGAAGCCTCCAATCATAATTGGTATCACTATAAAGAAAATTATTACGAAGGCATGGGCAGTGACAATAACATTATAAATTTGGTCATCACCCAGAAGGGCGCCGGGTTGGGCTAGCTCTGCCCGAATTAGCAGGCTAAGGGCTGTGCCAACTATTCCGGCTCAGGCACCAAATACTAGATAAAGGGTACCAATGTCTTTATGATTAGTCGAGAAAAATCAGCGCGTGATCGTCACAGGTAGGATGGCCGAGGGTTAGGCGGTGGATTGTAGCTCCATGAACAAAGGTTTGAATCCTTTTCCTACCACAAGCCTTGTGGTGTACTACACGTTGGATTGCAAATCCAAAGATGCAGGTTAGTTGCCTGCCGGGGCTTTCCCCGCCTTTATTGTCGAGGCGGGGAAAGTAGATGAATGCTCGCTGGCTTGAGCGTCTAGCTGTTAACTAGGAGTTTGTAGGATCGAGGCCTTCTCATCTAGTAAGGCTTTAGCTTAATTAAAGTGTCTGGGTTGCATTCAGAAGATGTGGGATAAAGTCCTGCAAGTCTTATACAGGGACTAGGAGATTTTCACTCCTACTTAAAGCTTTGAAGGCTTTTGGTCTGGTATTATCCTAAGTCTCTAGTTGATTAGTGCTTGGGCTAGGGGAGTTAGCGGGAGGAGGAGTAGGGTTGCAGTTATAAATGTGGCTAGGGGGGTTGCATTTTGTGTGTTTTGTAGACGTCAGGGGGCCAGGGAGTTGTTTATGTTTGGCGAGATTGTTAGGGCTATGGCGTAGCATAGTCGTAAGTAAAAATATAGGCTTAGTAGGGCGCTAAGCGCTATGATGGTTGCGGTCAGAGGAAGTCCTTGTGTAGCTAGTTCTTGTAAAATTAATCATTTTGGTATGAAGCCTGTTAGTGGGGGGAGGCCTCCAAGTGATAGGAGTGCGAGGGCTGCTGTAGTTGTGATGAGGGGGGCTTTGGACCAGCTTATTGCTAGTGTATTAATTTTTGTGGTAGTTATTAGTTTAAATGTTAGGAAGGTTGCTGATGTTATGATGATATAAATAATTAAGGTTAGGACGGTTAGTTGTGGTTTAAATTGGACGATAACAATTATTCAGCCTAGGTGGGCGATGGATGAATAGGCTAGGATTTTTCGTAGTTGGGTTTGGTTTAGGCCTCCTCAGCCCCCAATAAATACTGATAATAGGCCCAAGGTGGTTAGTAATTGGGGGTGGGCGGATGGGGCTATTTGAATAATTAATGCGAAGGGTGCCAGTTTTTGTCAGGTGGCTATAATTAGTCCGGTGGGGAGATCTAGGCCTTGTATTACGGGCGGTATTCAGAAGTGGACGGGAGCTAGGCCTACTTTTAATGCTAATGCTATGGTGGTTAGTGTGGTTGCAATGGGGTGAGTTAAGCAGTAAATGTTTCATTCTCCTGTGGCTCAGGCATTGATAGTGCTGGCGAATAGGATAGTAGCTGCGGCAGCAGCTTGGGCTAGAAAATACTTGGTGGTGGCTTCTACTGCTCGGGGGTGGTGGTGTTGGGCTATTAGGGGTAGGATTGCTAGTGTGTTAATTTCAAGGCCTATTCAGGCGAGTAGTCAGTGGGAGCTTATGAATGTCAGGGCTGTGCCTAGGCCTAGACTTGATAATAAAATTGTGATGACGTAGGGGCTCATTGGTAAGAGAAGGATTTTAACCTACATTTTTGGGGTATGGGCCCAAAAGCTTGATTTAGCTGATCTTACTAGGAAGTGGTGTAATGGAAACACTTGGGGTTTTGATCTCCACAATATGGGTTCGAGTCCCTTCTTTCTAAGGAGCTGGGGGGATTTTAACCTCCATAAATCACTCTATCAAAGTGGTCCTTGGGCACTCAGGCACAGCTCCTTTATAATTGGGGTGGTAGGCCCATGAATGCGATTGGTAGGGCGGCATGTCATAGAAGGAGGGCTAGTGTTATTGGTAGGAAGTTTTTTCATACTAGGTGTATTAATTGGTCGTAGCGGAAGCGGGGGTAAGAGGCACGTACTCATAGGAATAATATTGATAATAATGCAGCCTTTGTTATAATGTTAATTGAGGCAAGTTCTGGGGTGGTTGGAGTGTAGGTTGCGCCTAGAAATAGGATGGTTGATAGTGTGTTTATTAGTAGGATGTTGGCATATTCAGCTAGGAAGAATAGGGCGAATGGACCTCCGGCATATTCTACATTGAAGCCTGAGACTAGTTCTGATTCTCCTTCTGTGAGGTCAAAGGGGGCTCGGTTTGTTTCTGCTAGAGTGGAGATGTATCATATGGCGGCTAGGGGTCAGGCTGGGAAGAGGAGTCAGATTGCTTCTTGGGTCGCATTAAATATTTGTAGGGTGAAGCCTCCTGTAAAGACAATAATAGATAGTAAAATTAGGCCCAAGCTGACCTCATAAGAAATGGTTTGGGCAACTGCTCGGAGGGCCCCAATTAGGGCGTATTTTGAGTTTGATGCCCATCCTGATCCTAGAATAGAATAAACTGCTAGACTGGAGAGGGCTAGAATAAATAGTATGCCGAGGTTTAGGTCGGTTACAGGGTGTGGGATGGGCATGGGTGCTCATAGTAATATGGCTAGGGTGAGGGCTAATATTGGGGTGGCAAGAAATAGGAAGGGGGAGGCGGTTGAGGGGCGAACGGGTTCTTTAATAAATAGTTTGACGCCGTCTGCAATTGGTTGTAGTAGTCCGTAGGGGCCCACTACGTTTGGGCCTTTACGTAGTTGCATGTATCCTAGCACTTTTCGTTCAATTAGAGTGAGGAAGGCGACTGCTAGTAAGACTGGTACAATATAGGCTAAGGGGTTGATTACGTGTGTGACTAGGAGGGTAATCATAATTAAGAGGAGGATTTGAACCTCCGGTTGAAAGGGCTTAGGCCTTTTGCAATTACCGGGCTCTGCCATCTTAATAATCTTATCTTGATGTGGGGTTATGCCCTCTTTTTATTTAATTTAGTTGATGTCATTAAATTAAGGTGGGGCGTATTTATAACATGGGCCCCCTTTTTCCGGTCCTTTCGTACTGGGAAGAGTGGCATTACAGATAGAAACTGACCTGGATTGCTCCGGTCTGAACTCAGATCACGTAGGACTTTAATCGTTGAACAAACGAACCCTTAATAGCGGCTGCACCATTAGGATGTCCTGATCCAACATCGAGGTCGTAAACCCCCTTGTCGATATGGACTCTGAAAGGGGATTGCGCTGTTATCCCTAGGGTAACTTGGTCCGTTGGTCGGCGAGTTAGGCCGGATCTTTGTGGTCAGATGTTCTGTGACTTAGAGATGTCTTTCTTGGTTTTAGGGTTTAACCCCAGTCCGCATGGGAGCTTTATTTTCTCCCGCGGTCGCCCCAACCGAAGATAGGGATCAGTTGGCTATTTAGTTTAACCTAATTTTGGGGTTCTTGACATAGTTGATCTTGTATCTTAAGCTCCAAAGGGTCTTCTCGTCTTGTATTTATATGTCCGCTTCTGCACGGGCAGATCAATTTCATTGACTTGAAAAGGGAGACAGTTAAGCCCTCGTTCCACCATTCATACAGGTCTTCATTTAAAAGACAAGTGATTGCGCTACCTTCGCACGGTCAAAATACCGCGGCCGTTTAACTTGTCACTGGGCAGGCAAGACCTCCTATACATTGATTTTTGCAGGAGGCGATGTTTTTGGTAAACAGGCGAGGCTTGTGTTTGCCGAGTTCCTTCCTTTTCTTTTAGTCTTTCCTTATTTTTGCCTTCCGGTGTGGGGTTAACGATTGGGTTATGTGAGAATTTCTTGATTTTTGATATGACCACATTGCCCTCTTTGATTGGGCTCGGTAATTGCTAGTGGGGGGTCCGGTCTAGCATACACGTAGGCTAGGAGAAGGGGGTTCCTTCTTATTACTCATTTTAGCAGTATCTCTTCCATGCAGGCATGGAGTGGCCTAATATGGTTAGGGGTTTTAGATATAATATTTGGATGATGGATTTTTAATCCGCCGGAGCTTTAACGCTTTCTGTCTAGGTGGCTGCTTTTAGGCCCACTAGAGCGGTGTATCTTATTTAATATAATCTTTAACCACCTGATGAGGTTGTATCCTGTTTCAGAGGGGCTGTACCCCCTCTGACTAACTGTCGCATGTTTCTCTGGCTCGTGGTTTAAGAAATGTTTGTGAGCTGAGGAGTGCGAGGCTGAACTTCTATTCATTTCTTAGGCAACCAGCTATAACTAAGTTCGGTAGGTCTGTCACCTCTACCCGGAGCTCTTCCCACTCTTTTGCCACAGAGACGGGTTGGCCCTAATTAATAGGCTGTCTCGGGGTAGCTCACTTAGTTTCGGGGCTTTGAACTAAAGTACACTTTGCTCAGGGGGGCTGGCTAAATCATGATGCAAAAGGTACGAGGGTTAGTCTCTGCTTTGTTGTGCTTAAATGAGTTGTTTCATTTCTCTTTCAGCATTCCCTTGCGGTACTTTTTCTATGGCTTGAATAGTGCCTTTTCTGTCTCACGTACTGGGGCGGTAGAATGTTTTAGTTTGATATGTTGGGGTTAAGTAGAATATTTTAATGTTGTTTTGGTTGTTTTGGTAAATAAGCTAGCTGTTTAGCTCAGGGCGATCCAACTTGCATGGATGTCTTCTCGGTGTAAGGGAGATGCTTAGCTATCTCAGCCACGTCCTGATTATTCCAAGTGCACCTTCCGGTACACTTACCATGTTACGACTTGCCTCCCCGTGTTAGGAAATATTTAATTAGGAATATTGTGTTTGAGTTTAATATATGAGGGGAGAGTGACGGGCGGTGTGTGCGCGTCTCAGAGCCTAATTCAAAAGGACGCTCTATTTGCTTTTTACTACTAAATCCACCTTCAGGCACTTGTTTCAGGGTGCCGTTCGTAATATTCTGTTATAGAAAATGTAGCCCATTTCTTCCCACTTCGTGCGCTACACCTCGACCTGACGTTTTTGGGTGGGCCCATTTTGCTTACTGCTAGGCCTTCACAGGGTAAGCTGACGACGGCGGTATATAGGCGGGGAAAACAAGAAGTGGTGAGGTTTAACGGGGGTTATCGGTTCTAGAACAGGCTCCTCTAGGTGGGTCTGAGACACCGCCAAGTCCTTTGGGTTTTAAGCTGTGCTCGTAGTACCCGGGCGGATGTGTGTGTAAGAGTACATCTAGGTTTAGGGCTAAGCATAGTGGGGTATCTAATCCCAGTTTGTTTCTTAGCTTTCGTGGGGTCAGGTTTAAATTTATTTAAAGCTACTTTCGTGTTGGGGTTTCGTGCCCTCGGAGTGCGTATGACGGCTTAGAGGGTCTTTAGCTTTATTTTTATGTCCCTTAACCACCCTTTACGCCGTAGCTATCAACTAGGGTCTTTCGTATAACCGCGGTGGCTGGCACGAATTTTACCGACCCTTTTGGCCCTAACTAAGTCAAGTTTACACTTATGGCTTAATGTTTATTACTGCTGAATTCCCTTGGGGGTGTGGCATAGCAAGGCGTCTTGGGCTAGAATGGTGTGCCTGATGCCTGCTCCTCGTCCCCGGGCGGGGGATTGAGGGCATTCTCACAGGGGTGCGGATACTTGCATGTATAAATCGGGCTAAGGCTGATAGTAAAGCCAGGACCAAGCCTTTGTGCCCGTGGAACTTTTCTAGGGTTCATCTTAACATCTTCAGTGTTATGCTTTGGTTTAAGCTACACTAGC